AAATATCATATTCGTGAAGCAGAAACATAAATGTACTCCCATTAATGTGGAATAGGCGGAACTGAATTAGTCAATTCAAGTTGGCATTGTCAATTTATCCATAACTTCTCTCTCTTCTTCGGTGAAGCAAGAATAGAATCTGTTTTATTCAAACCAAAGAGAAAGGGCGCTTACTTTATTGCTTCTTTTGTGGCATATCTTCCTTAAGGATTCATCCAATGGAATCCCAACTCCCTTTCTTTTGGATTTCCTTTCTATTTAGATATGGTATAGGCCTAATTCTTATACAAAGAAAACTCTTCTGCTTCACTTTGTTTTGCTTTCCCTAGAATCTCTAGAAAAAACAATTGCTCTATCCTTTATTTAAGGATAGTCAGAGACTATTAAATAAAAAAGAAAATACTTACTATTAATTAATTCGATTAGAATCTAATTAAAATAGGATCACTAATGTATGCAGCCTAATGAGCAAGAATACTAAAAAAAGAACAGTATTTCAGAATTATGAAACAAAATATCCAGTTTTATTATTTACTCTTTCTTTTTTTTTTTTTTTATTTTCTTTCGATTTTTTCTATTTACTATTTAAATTTAAGTAAATTTAAATTAAAGTGTATCCATTTAGATAATGTATATTTTTATCTAATATTAATATACTTCAAACAAAATAGGAATTCACAAAATGGAGAAAATCATCGGAGTCATTCTAGGAAAGTCTAGGGACTTAGAGCATATCCTAGTTGAAGGAGGATGGAATTCAAATCAGGTAAGAGATCCTTCCTTCTATTGATTTGATAGAAATCCTTTTTTCTTTTCTTGTCTCTATGATTTTCGATGAATGAGCCTATGGTAAAGCTTTTATCTCTATTCTATGGGCCGGGGCAAATGACCGTCGAGTCTATAAACAAGTACTAATAAGGAAAAGCAAATTATACTAAAAGAAACATTGGATATCCATCCTAAAATCTAAAAAAAGACATATATATTAGGGCTATACGGATTCGAACCGTAGACCTTCTCGGTAAAACAGATCAAACGGATTATTATCGAAATGATTCGAAGTGTTTCAAAGACCCAACATGCATTTTTCTGCATTGGGCTCTTTCATCAACTGGATGTGATGTAAAGATCAGTTAATCTACCATAGTTTTTCTTTACGGAAAGATAATAAGATGGCTCCCTGTGCTCTGATTGATTATTTGTATTATCATCTATCTAGGAGCAATACCAAAGTGTTTCAAAGGAGGATTACCTTGACTTAGGTATGCCTCGGGCTTAAATGAAATCAACCTAAGTGAAATGGAGTCTCTATCGTTCCGCCGCAAGAGTTGACTATGAGACTTCATACACCTTAAAGTTCATAGAACGAAAAGAAGTTTTTTGGAGGCCCTTATCCTCATTATGCCTAGCATTAAGTGGGCTGGATATTCACCTTATCAACTAGCAAATCAATAGGGTTCTATTTGATTAGGCACCTGAATTGGCACCTGAATCGGACTGAACCGACTGTTTGTCAGGCTACTGTTCTCCTATTCTCTCGAATCCATGAAGTAAGACATTGATTTTTCAATAATGTTATGTTCATTGCATAATAAGTTCCCTTGAAAAGCATTGGCGCACGTGTAAGCGAGTTGCTCTACCGAACTGAGCTATAGCCCTTATCAGAAATATCTTAACATATATAGAATTTCTTGTCAAGATGAATATTCTCTAATGCTGGGGGATATCACTTTGATTTGTTTACTATATAACATAATAACATACCAATAAAGGATCGGTATTGCTTATAAAAAGGATTCGATCTATAATCGATCGAAGTAATGTGGATTCTTTTATGGTGATAAATTGCCTACTTAACTCAGTGGTTAGAGTACTGCTTTCATACGGCGGGAGTCATTGGTTCAAATCCAATAGTAGGTAGGTAGAAAAATTCTTAGATAGCATTGGACTTACTTCGCTTCGCTATCTAATAACTTTTTCTACCCCTCTTTCCTTTTTCTTTGTATCAATGAGACCTTTGGATTGTCTTCAATTGGATGGGGGAATCCAATTGACAGCCTCGACTCGTATCCTAGCTCGTCTGAGAGCTAGCTTCGCTTGAACCAATTCTTTCGTACCCTCAGCTTTACTCAAGTTAGCTTCGGCTATTTCAAGTGCCTCTTGAGCTTCTTCTGCATCAATGTCACTACCCAGTTCTGCATCATTCCCTAAAATAATGATCTCATTATTAACTATTCTCGCAAAACCGCTCCACAGAACCGCTGTTAACCATTGGTCGTCGAGGAGGCGTATTCTCAAAGGACCCATATCTACAGCTGTGTTAATGGGGGCGTGGTTTGGTAATACACCAATTTGCCCACTATTAGTAGATAAAATGATTTCTTTCACTTCACAATCCCAAATAATTCGTTTAGGAGTCAGTACATAAAGATTTAATTTCATTTCTTCAATTCGCTCTCCTCTTCTAATTTTATAGCTTTCGTGCTAGCTTCATCGATGTTTCCCACCAAATAAAAAGCCTGTTCGGGTAGGCCATCTAATTCTCCGGAAAGGATTAGTTGAAATCCCCTAATTGTTTCTGCAAGACCAACATACTTTCCTGGAGAACCGGTAAAAACTTCTGCCACAAAGAACGGTTGTGATAAGAACCGCTCAATTTTTCGTGCTCTTGCTACAGTTAAACGATCCTCCTCCGATAGTTCATCCAACCCAAGAATTGCGATAATGTCCTGAAGCTCTTTGTAACGTTGTAAAGTTTCCTTAACTCTTTGCGCAGTTTCATAATGTTCGTTGCCAACGATCCGAGGCTGTAACATAGTTGAGGTTGAATCTAAAGGATCTACTGCGGGATAAATACCCTTGGAAGCTAATCCTCTGGAAAGTACAGTAGTAGCGTCCAAATGTGCAAATGTTGTGGCAGGAGCAGGGTCAGTCAAATCGTCCGCAGGTACATAAACTGCTTGGATCGAAGTTATAGATCCCTTTTTGGTAGAAGTAATTCTTTCTTGCAAAGAACCCATTTCTGTACTAAGGGTGGGTTGATAACCCACTGCGGAGGGCATTCGACCTAATAAGGCGGATACCTCCGATCCTGCTTGAACAAAACGAAAGATATTATCGATGAATAAAAGCACGTCTTGCTTATTAACATCTCGGAAATATTCTGCCATAGTTAGGGCAGTTAAACCAACTCTCATACGAGCTCCCGGCGGTTCATTCATTTGGCCATAGACTAGAGCTACCTTTGATTCCTCAATATTTTTTTCATTAATTACTCCGGATTCCTTCATTTCCATATAAAGATCATTTCCTTCACGAGTCCGTTCCCCAACTCCGCCAAATACAGATACGCCCCCGTGAGCTTTAGCAATGTTATTGATTAATTCCATGATGAGTACTGTTTTACCTACTCCCGCCCCTCCAAATAGTCCTATTTTTCCTCCACGCCGATAAGGAGCTAAAAGATCGACCACCTTAATACCTGTTTCAAAGATAGATAATTTCGTATCTAACTCGATAAAGGCAGGCGCGGATCTGTGAATAGGGAATGTTGCACTAGTATCTACAGGACCCAAATTGTCAATAGGCTCCCCAAGAACGTTAAAAATTCGTCCGAGAGTAGTTCCACCGACTGGAACACTGAGAGGAGCTCCCGTGTCAATCACTTCCATTCCTCTCATCAACCCGTCTGTAGCACTCATAGCTACAGCTCTAACTCGATTATTTCCCAATAATTGTTGTACCTCACAAGTCACATTAATTTGCTTATCAGCAGTGTCTCGACTCTTGACTATCAAAGCGTTATAAATATAAGGCAACTTGCCCGGAGGAAAAGTGATATCCAGCACAGGTCCGATAATTTGATCAATACGCCCTGCGCTTTTTTCTTCAATTGTAGAAACCCCGGGACGCGAAGTAGTAGGATTGGTTTTCATAATTATCACATAATTGTCAAAAAAAAGAAAAATTTCTTTTTTTTGTTGAATAATGCCAAATCAAATCAAAAAAAATATCCAAAAATCCAAAAGTCAAAAGGAAATGAATTAGTTAATTCAAAAAATAAAGAAAAGGGGACTAGTACTTGATTTCGTTGCCCAAGCGAATCCCATTCAATCGTTTACTCATGGAATGAGTCCGTTGGAAAGTTCAATCAATCTTTTTTTTTCATATACATTTCACCTTTTGTGAAGGATCTGTGCCTACTCTACTTTCCTATCTAGGACTTCGATATATAAAATATATACTACTGTGAAGCATAGATTGCTGTCAACTTAAGAACTTCTAAAATTGTAAAATAAGATTAGGGATTGGTTTGGGTTGCGCTATATCTATCAAAAAGTATACAATAATGATGGATTTGGTGAATCAAATCCATGGTTTAATAATGAACCATGTTAACTTACCCCAACAACAAATTAATTCTTATTGAATTCTTTATTGAATTCTTATAGTAGAATTACTATAAGATAGAACGTACACAGGGTGTACGCTTTATATACGAATGAAACATATTCATTAACTTAAGCATACTCCTAATATTAATGGAATATCCTTCTTTTTAAATTAAGATTTTTGCAAAGGTTTGATTTACGCCTAATGCATATCGAGTAGACCCTGTCATTGCGAGAATTCTTAATTCATGAGTTGTAGGGAGGGACTTATGTCACCACAAACAGAAACTAAAGCAAGTGTTGGATTTAAAGCCGGTGTTAAGGATTATAAATTGACTTATTACACCCCGGAGTACGAAACCAAGGATACTGATATCTTGGCAGCATTCCGAGTAACTCCTCAGCCCGGGGTTCCACCTGAAGAAGCAGGGGCTGCAGTAGCTGCGGAATCTTCTACTGGTACATGGACAACTGTTTGGACTGATGGACTTACCAGTCTTGATCGTTACAAAGGACGATGCTATCACATCGAGCCCGTTCCTGGGGAGGAAAGTCAATATATCTGTTATGTAGCTTATCCATTAGACCTATTTGAAGAGGGTTCTGTTACTAACATGTTTACTTCCATTGTGGGTAACGTATTTGGTTTCAAAGCCCTACGTGCTCTACGTTTGGAGGATCTACGAATTCCTCCTACTTATTCAAAAACTTTCCAAGGCCCGCCTCATGGTATCCAAGTTGAAAGGGATAAGTTGAACAAGTATGGTCGTCCTTTATTGGGATGTACTATTAAACCCAAATTGGGATTATCCGCGAAAAATTACGGTAGAGCGTGTTATGAGTGTCTACGCGGTGGACTTGATTTTACCAAAGATGATGAAAACGTAAACTCACAACCATTTATGCGCTGGAGAGACCGTTTTGTCTTTTGTGCCGAAGCTATTTATAAAGCACAGGCCGAAACCGGTGAAATCAAGGGGCATTACTTGAATGCGACTGCAGGTACATGCGAAGAAATGATTAAGAGAGCTGTATTTGCGAGGGAATTAGGGGTTCCTATTGTAATGCATGACTACTTAACCGGAGGATTCACCGCAAATACTAGTTTGTCTCATTATTGCCGCGACAACGGCCTACTTCTTCACATTCACCGAGCAATGCATGCAGTTATTGATAGACAGAAAAATCATGGTATGCATTTCCGTGTATTAGCTAAAGCATTGCGTATGTCTGGGGGAGATCATATCCACGCCGGTACAGTAGTAGGTAAGTTAGAAGGGGAACGCGAAATGACTTTAGGTTTTGTTGATCTATTGCGCGATGATTTTATTGAAAAGGATCGTGCTCGCGGTATCTTTTTCACTCAGGATTGGGTATCCATGCCAGGTGTTATACCGGTTGCTTCAGGGGGTATTCATGTTTGGCATATGCCAGCTCTGACCGAAATCTTTGGAGACGATTCCGTATTACAATTTGGTGGAGGAACTTTAGGGCATCCTTGGGGGAATGCACCTGGTGCAGCAGCTAATCGGGTGGCTTTAGAAGCTTGTGTACAAGCTCGTAACGAAGGGCGCGATCTTGCTCGTGAAGGTAATGAAATTATCCGACAAGCTTGCAAATGGAGTCCTGAACTAGCCGCAGCTTGTGAAGTATGGAAGGCGATCAAATTCGAATTCGCGCCGGTAGATACCATCGATCCATCGATTAAGTAGATATAAAGAAGGTTTAAACAAAAAAGAAGCGAAATAGAAAGAAAAAATGCAGTTACGAAATGCAGTAATTCTTCCTTATTCTTCTAATTGATTGTAATTAAATTCGGCTCAATCTTTTTTTAGAAAAAAAAAGATTGAGCCGAATTTAAATAGATCTTGATATGATTATGAAACTTGACAAATCGAGATTCTTCTATTCTATATATCTAGAATATAGAAAGGTATAATACAATAAACAAATAAAAAGAAAAATAGAGTATTATCATACGATAATGGAATCAAATACGCAGTATTTACAGAAAAGAGCCTTCGTTTATTGGGAAAGAATCAATATACTTCTAATGTCGAATCGGGATTCACTAAGACAGAAATAAAGCATTGGGTCGAACTCTTCTTTGGTGTTAAGGTAGTAGCTGTGAATAGCCATCGACTACCCGGAAAGGGTAGAAGAATGGGACCTATTCTGGGACATACAATGCATTACAGACGTATGATCATTACCCTTCAACCAGGTTATTCTATTCCACTTCTACTTTTTCATTAAATTTTCATTAAATTTAAGGGTATTCTGAAAAAGGTATTTCTTTCATTTTCACAATTGCTTTCTTTTGAATCCAATTTTAAGTTAGATTAGAAGGATAGAAAGGTCATGAGAGTGGGAAAAGCTAAATCTAAATTTTTTAATTAGTTCCCCTTTTTTTGCAATTTTCTTATTATTCATTCCATTCATTTTTTTCTTTTTCAAACTAAAAAATACAATAGTCAATATTCTTTATAATAGATATACTTAATTATATCTTAAGAATCTTAAGATATATTTCGAATAGATAGAAATAGTAAATTTGAATTGAGACGTCTATTCTATGACGGATTTTCCCTCTATTTTCGTGCCTTTAACAGGCTTAGTATTGCCGGCATTTGGAATGGCTTTTTTATTTCTTTATCTGCAGGAAAATAAAATTGTCTAGAATGGGTAGAGCAAAATTTTCTTAATGTATTTTCAGGATCATAATACAGATATTTTTTAGTGTAAGTAATATAATAGGGTACATAGCTCTTTATACACACAAATGAAAAACGTCTATGGATGCAGATAGGCTACAAGCATAAATGCATGCATATGCGTAGCCGAGTATAGTGAAGCGGATCCACTAATTTTTTTTTGAATAGAAAATCAATGTATCTAACCAATTTTTTTTTTTTCACAGGAGTACTAGCTGCTGAAGGTGATTTCAGAATCAAAAAAAGTAAAGTCAAAATCATTTAGCTTATTCTCTCAATTTCAATTAACCGCTGTTGGATTTAGTATATCTAATATGAATTGGCGATCAGAACACATATGGATAGAACTCCTAAAAGGTTCTCGAAAAAGAAGTAATTTTTTCTGGGCCTGTATTCTTTTTCTAGGTTCATTGGGATTCTTAACGGTTGGGGCTTCCAGTTATCTTGGTAAGAATATGATATCCGTATTTCCATCTCAACAAATTCTTTTTTTTCCACAGGGGATCGTGATGTCTTTCTACGGAATCGCGGGCCTATTCATTAGCTCCTATTTGTGGTGCACCATTTTGTGGAATGTAGGAAGTGGTTATGACCGATTCGATCGAAAAGAGGGAATAGTGTGCATTTTTCGTTGGGGATTCCCTGGAATAAAACGTCGCGTCTTCTTTCGATTCCTTGTGCGGGATATCCAATCACTTAGAATTCAGGTTAAAGAGGGCCTTTATCCTCGTCGTATCCTTTATATGGAAATCCGGGGCCAAGGGGTCATTCCCTTGACTCGTACTGATGAGAAGTTTTTTACTCCACGAGAAATTGAACAAAAAGCTGCCGAATTAGCCTATTTCTTGCGCGTACCAATTGAAGTATTTTGAGTGCCAATTGCAATTTTTTTTTTTTCAATTGTAAGGGGATTCCCAAGTATTTATCTAAAGGAAGGAATAAAATAAACTCGGATAAGAGAAAATTGCTTCTAATTTGTTTTGTCCAAGTGAGATATATGGCATAATTTAGATCTAAGAAAGAACCCAATAGAAAGAAATTCCACTAATATACAAAAAGAGAAATAGATACAAACACAAGGTCTCAAACCTTGTTATAGAATTTTTGTTTTGCTTCAAAGAAAAGAACTATCATATAGAGTCAGCGAATGAAATAGAGTCAGCGAATGAAGTGGATTCATTAACAACTCAATTTACAGATCAAAAATGAAAAAAAAGAAAGCATTGCCTTCTTTCCTATATCTTGTATTTATCGTACTTTTACCCTGGGTAGTTTCTTTCTCTTTTAACAAATGTCTGGAACTTTGGATTAAGAATTGGTGGAATACCAGGCAATCCGAAACTCTTTTAACTGATATTCAAGAGAAAAGAATTCTAGAAGGATTTATAGAATTAGAAGAACTTTTTTTCTTGGACGAAATGATAAAAGAGAAACCGAAGACACATGTACAAAAACCTCCTATAGGAATACACAAGGAAATAATACAATTGGCCGAAATAGATAATGAGGATCATCTCCATTTCATTTTGCATTTCTCGACGAATCTAATCTGTTTGGCTATTCTAAGTGGCTCTTTTTTTCTGGGTAAAGAGGAACTTGTCATTTTGAATTCTTGGGTTCAGGAATTCTTCTATAACTTAAATGACTCAACAAAAGCTTTTTTTATTCTTTTAGTCACAGATTTTTTTGTTGGATTTCACTCCACCCGCGGTTGGGAACTACTAATTCGTTGGGTCTACAACGATCTTGGATGGGCTCCTAACGAGCAAATTTTCACTATTTTTGTTTGTAGTTTTCCCGTGATTCTAGACACGTTTTTGAAATTTTGGGTCTTTTTTTGTTTAAACCGTCTATCTCCTTCGCTTGTAGTAATTTATTATTCAATTAGTGAAGCATAAACTCACTCATTGGATTTCTTAATATTAATCAAATTCGCGTCTTTCTTCCTTTAGAAGGAAAGCGTTTTCCTTTTTAGCAAATTTAGCAAAATTCTTTCTATTTCTACCTGCTCAAGGTATTCATCATTCCAGTACAACTATTGCAGTAGAATGACAACAGACTCGTGTATAGGGAACTAGATTAGGTTAGCTACCTATCTAATTTATTGTAGAAATTCCGGGATCCCCGATTGGACATGGAAAATAGAAATACTTTTTCTTGGTTAAAGGAACAGATGATTCGATCGATTTCTGTATCGATCATGATATACGTAATAACTCGGACATCCATTTCAAATGCATATCCCATTTTTGCGCAACAGGGTTATGAAAACCCGCGGGAAGCTACTGGACGAATTGTATGTGCTAATTGCCATTTAGCTAATAAGCCCGTGGATATTGAAGTTCCCCAAGCTGTGCTTCCCGATACTGTATTTGAGGCAGTTCTTCGAATCCCTTATGATATGCAGCTGAAACAAGTTCTTGCTAATGGGAAAAAGGGAGGGTTGAATGTAGGTGCTGTTCTTATTTTGCCCGAGGGATTCGAATTAGCGCCGCCCGACCGTATTTCTCCTGAGTTGAAAGAAAAGATAGGAAATCTATCTTTTCAGAGTTATCGTCCCAATAAAAAAAATATTCTTGTGATAGGCCCTGTTCCCGGTAAGAAATATAGTGAAATTGTCTTTCCCATTCTTTCCCCCGATCCCGCTACGAAAAAAGACGTTCATTTCTTAAAATATCCCATATATGTAGGGGGAAACCGAGGAAGGGGACAAATCTATCCTGATGGTAGCAAGAGTAACAATACGGTTTATAATGCTACGTCAACAGGCATAGTAAAAAAAATACTACGTAAAGAAAAGGGGGGATATGAAATATCCATCGTCGATGCGTCGGATGGACGCCAAGTGATTGATTTTATACCTCCTGGGCCAGAACTTCTTGTTTCAGAGGGGGA